CTTTTCTTTCTTGCTTAATGGCATTTCTTGCTTAGTTCTGCCCTTCTTTTGTTGAGCTCTGTCATATTGCTTTTCTATCTTTTTCATTGGCGCAATCTTCTTTGAATTCAATAAAGAATTTCAATTGACTTTTATGAAAGATATCTCCTTCCTTTAATCTAATCAGTCTATTACTTCTGAGTAAGGCACTCTCCGAAAATGAAGTAAAAAGGAGTTAACAGCAGGCACAATAGAAAGGCAGTTGGAAGCAGGCGATAGGGAAGTGCGATAGGCTTAGATCAGATGCAAGCAAGGAAAGCAGCCCATTAGAGGAAAGGAAAGAGGAGATCGGACAGTGCAAGCAAGCTCAGTCTCAATATGCGCATTAGAGAAGAGGGGAGTAAGAGGGAGGTTCGTTTTCTCGGGAGCCCGCTAGCGAGTTGGATGGTGTCGGGTTGCCTAAATAGCTTGTCGGATAATACTATGCAGGGTCGATGCTTGCATACGCACAGAGGTGCTATGCGTTGGATATGTTGGCTTATCGGTCAGGTTGCTTGATCGGTATGAGGGTTCAGGAAGACTTGGGCATGACAAGAGTGTCAGCCAAGTTCGTTGGCATGTGATGCTTTAGCGAAAGAAAGGATGCCTTGCGCTGCGTGGTTCCCTCGGAACTTTCTTCGGTGGAAGCTAGCGACAAAAGAGAAGGCCAGCACGGTAGATGTCTTTACGGGACGGACGTGTTTGAGACTTGGTGTAGGATCCTTGTCTCCTGGGGCCATGGCGCTATGCGGACGGATGGGGGCCGAAAAGCTCCAGTGCGAGTAAGCTGGCATTGGCACAAGGGGGTGTCAGTGCGCTTTACTAATAACATCGAATAGAAAGGGCTTTTGCCAAGAAAACGGCATGCCCTAAAATATCCTGACTTAATGCAATAGGGTGATCATCTTGCTAGTTGGGAAGTGGCTTAAAAGCTATGCTTTCGTATTGAGACAAGCCTGCCTTAAATGCTTTAAAGAGGCTAGTGGATTGCTGACTCATCTCATGGACGGAAGTGTCACGTAGATGGCGATCCTACTGTAGCAGATGGTGATCTGACTTGAAGTTCTTCGAACCCTGAAGATCGGACTCATCATGGCATAAACCATGCCTCATGTGTGGATCCTCAAGAACAAGGTCTTAAGGAAGAAGGATAAAGGCGTCAGACTTTCTAGTTGAGAGCGGGGAGTTAATGCAAAGGAGAAGATTCAGAGTCGACTATGCAGGTTATGTCCAACATTCTTCAAGTCACAAACCTTCGGGAAATCACTCGATCCCTTGGATAGCTCAAAGACAGATGTAGAGTGTGCCGGAGGAAGGAAAGAGAGACGTGCTTTCTTAGACACTGAACCAATGGACTAAGGCGACTGAGACTGAGCTGGCTTCCTGGAAAAAAAAGGAGTCTGACTGGATTTTCTTTTCTCTTCCTTCTTCATAGAGTGAAAAAAGCCAGACAGGAAGGATATCCATTCTTCACCACAAGACCAGAAAGAGATAGTTGTAGAATCTACAGCTCACTCCGAAAGTATAGCTCTACGAACTCGAAGCTTTCAAGGTCAAGGCAATGGTATAAGTCTTGCTCAAAATTTCCTATCGTCTTAAGCCTTCGGGACCTCGCTCGATACCTTGAAGTTCTTGATCGGCTATTCTTGCATGATTGATTAGGAAAATTCACTGACCAAAGGTTTGCCCCTTAAATAAAATAAATAGAAGGACAAGAAAGAGATATGGTTTTTTTTACTTATACTTAGACGGAGCCAGGGAAAAAGAGAAATACATTAAACGCAGACTTAGATAAGACACAGAGTGAAAAGCTGAACCGAAAAGAGTGCAAAGCATACTAAGGGCCAAAGGCAAAGAAAAAGAAGCCGAAGGACAATGACACTAGCTAACCAACTGAGCCGTCAGCGTGCCATTAAGAGCTGTTTCCCACTTCTTGTTTGGATGAGCGAAGACAGCAAGTCACAAGATCAATCCATTGAGTACGATTGATTGGATGATGGAGGAATCCGTGAAAGCAAGGTAGACGCCTTCTTTGAAATCGAGAATTTCTGTGTCAACATCGGATTTCCCTTTCATGCAACTAAAAAAAAAGAATAGCCCAACCTTCGATGTTTTTATTTAATACAGGGATTCTCATTCCTAATTCTTGGGCCACCAAGGAGAGTAGACTCGTTACTAGTGCTCCAATCAGTTCCAACTGAGACTTATCATAGGCACCATTGGGGTAGCAAGGTCGAGCCTTAGTCTTGGCTAGGATCCGTAAAGATAGGTCGTCGGCTTATTCCATCGACATGCCTAGTCTCTCGATCAGTTTGGTTTTGAAAGAGATGGGTAGGCAGGGGTGGGAATTGGTTAGTACAGTAGTGGTCTTTCTCTCTTCTTTCTTCTCTCCTTGTCTGGGCTGTACAACTCATTCCATTCCTACCTGAGCTATTCTTTTAGCAGTGCTTTCTCGAAGGAAAACGTATCTCACTTCTGACCCGCTTTGTGGGGAATTTCTTCCAATTGCCTTGTCCAAGCTGATGGAAGATGCTTACTATTCTTGTGTCTAGGCTTCGGCCTTACCCACCCTTTCGTGGTAGAACCAGAAATGCTTTCTTCCTCGCCTAGGTGTGCTGCTATTGATTGGTGCCCTATCTAGCCCGTGCTAAGGCTTATCTCTTTGATTGCTTCCTTGCTTTCATCCACTAGGCCGGATTCCGTGCTTGCATCCCTTTTCTTGCTTGAAGAGAGTTTACTACAGTGCTTAAGGAGATGAGAGATTCGCTATTGGATAGCTTGAAGAGGCTAAACTTTCAACGCTCGAACTCTTAAACCAATGGAATAGACAGACCGCAAGTAAACAAGGGCTACGCTAAACCTTACCTTGCTTGGTCTTCAATCCCTTTCCTGTAAATCAATCTCTGCTTTTGGTAAGGGGAAGAGGGAATATGTCGTCATCTATCTGTCATAGGGAATCCCACTTTCTCAATCAATCTCTCGTAAGGGCTCTCACAGGTATGCTGCTCATAAAGACTGTATCATAAAGACTTTCACTCTACCTGGCATGCTATAATCTACTCATAGAGGCTGATTATAGGCTAAAGACTGATCATAGGCATAGATCTAGCTCTAGCTTCTCTCCTTCACTTTCCGAGTCATATAGGAAGATCTCTATTGCCAAAGAGTATAACAAGGTGGACGGAAAGCCCGATTGCTCAAGTCTCAGTGTGGATTCAATATCCCAAGCCCCCATTCTCCAATTGATTAACTGATTGCGCCATAAAGACTAGAGTGCTAGACTGATAGAGGGAATGCTTACTCTGCTAGGCTGGATTCCTTGCTTCATATAGGCTCTCCTATAGAAGATCGCTTGAAGAGGGCTGATTGCTACAAAAAAGAAAGAAAAGAGGCCTACGAAAGAAAAGAAAGAAGCCATAGAGATTCACTCATAACAGAAGAAATTAGCCACATAGAATAAATTAATCTATAAAAGGAAATATCTATATAATACGAATTAGTCTAAGACAAGATAGTTACATGTTCGAAGATGAGACTTCCGACTTGCATGTGTTAAGCATATAGCGTTGGCCTTCCTTCTTTTTCTTTTTTAGTTCATATCCGCCTGAATGAGGAAGTGGAACGAAGGTACCCCGAAAAAAGGGGCATACGAGAGTCAGGGGAGGAAGATCTTCATGCCTTAATCGATTCTCAAGTGATAGATAAAGACCTCTTTTCTTCTTACTAGCCTAGCTGTTATAGACCCCTTTCTTTTGTCAGCTAATACTGGCATCTTTGCCCTTAGTAGACTAGCCGTAGCTTGACTTCCTTTCTTGACTTTTTTTTATTAGTAAGAAAGCTTGACGGCTTTAATGAGCTTAGTAACTAGCCCTCCTAGTCGGCTCTGCCTTATTAGCTTGGTCTGACTTACTTGCTTGGCTTTCTTCTTTTGGTATTAATGAGCTATCTTAACATTAGTCATCTATAGGGCACTACTGGCAAAGATTTGCTTTCCTGCCTTGCTTTCGGCTCTTAGTTGATAAAGACCTCGTCATCTTAATCCTCTTTGCTTGCTTGTCTTTACCTGCTCGTCTTACTTGCTCTCTTAGACTAATAGCATCTTTGAGCTTCTTTCCCTGCCTGTCTGCTGCTTTGTCTGACTATTAGTTCTAGTCCTAATGAGCTTCCTTTCTTACCGCCTAAAGGAAGTAATAATGACTAAACTAACTTAAGACTTTCTTAAAAGCTAGCTGAGTGAGTGTAATCTCTTAGTCCGAATTCAGTTAGAGGTTAGAGTAGGGAGGAGTACCATTCCTAGTCCCTTGCTAATAGGCCTGCCAATCATAAGATTGGCAAGCTATATTCCTTAGCCTTAAAGCCAGCCTTAATGCCTTTGCCTTTAATTCCTTCAGCCCCTACCTCTTAAAGCTGAAGTAAGGTATTAATGCCTTGCTTCAGATTCGACAAGGGTAGAATGCCTGGTCTCTAAGCATAAGCAGCAAGGAAGGAAGCAAGAAAGATTGAGTCTTCTCCAAAGGGAGTGAGTGAAACGAGGGTAAAAGCTATGAATGTAGAGGTGGTATGGAAAGAAAGAAGGAAAAAGCGCATCCTTCACCCACTGGCACGAGCCAAACTAGCTAAGCGCGAGGAGCAAAGCAAGTTAAGCAAAGGTCTTGGGTTTAGGAAGGTTAAGAGTTCTAACGAATAAAAGGCTTTTCGGGCTGACCCTTTGCCCTTACTCTTTTAATAAGGAGATTTCCTGGTGTTCACTCAAGCTCCTAACTAATTTAGGCTGTAGGCATAGAGCTATGTGAATGCTTTTCATAGGCTAGGGGGGATAACTCTTAATTAAGTAACTAAGCCCCAAGGCTAGCGAAGGAAAAGGAAGTGACATTAGGGCAACAACTCCTGACTCGAGGATGAGAATTGGAATCGAAGCAGAGGGACTTTCTTTCTTCCCAGAACCAGAATAAGAGAAAGCAGAATCTTCCGCTTAATCAGAAGAGGAGAAGAGGGATTTCCCAGAAAGAATCAATAGGAGGGTGAAAGTACTTGCTTCGTCCTTAGTCTGGAACTCGTTCCTAGCGTAGACTGAACTCCTTCTTTCTTAGCGCGTCCTTCTTAGTGCAAGAGGACATGCTCTTAGAAGATTTGAAGCATAACCGCCCTTGCTTAGCTCCTTCTTTGTTTTGTAAAGTGCGAAAGCTAAAGCGCTACATAGAGCTCTTTTATTATTATTATAGGGCTCGGACGTGAATATGGATGTGCCTTCTAGCTCAGCAACCAGTCTGGCTTCGGATGTTATAGCCTGCGATGGCCTCCTCGACATTAGACAGAAAAATGAGATGCTAAATGAAAGCTAGCCTATTACGATCTCCTTCACGCTAAGGGTATCTAGACGTCTTGAAGTGGAATGCCTAGTTGAATTCCTCAATTTAGGTTCCGTACCATGTAGTTTTATTGAATAAGTGAGTGAATCTCTCAATTTAGGTTCCGTAAGGTTCAATAATTTATGTTCCTTAGATAGGAAAAGTACCATATTTTCTCAATTTACGTACCATGGTGTACTTTTGAACTAAGGATTCTTAAGAACTATCAGCTTCTTTGCGTTCCGTACCGTATTTTTCTATGTACTTTTCAACCTCAGAAATCTCTAGTTTGCACTAGATTCAAAAAAGAGAAAAAGAGAATCTAATCTGCCCGACAATTCCTTTGTTCCTTTGGGAATCTATTTTCTGAAAAAAGGAGAATTGCCGCTAGACTCAAACTCAAAGGAGTGCAAGAGTCTCTGTGCCGGGTTGATTCTCTTTCTCTTCGTGCTCTCGAAGAGTCCAATACAATGAGGTATTTTGGCTCCAACAATCTCGGATTCATTGGTGGTCCATTCCTCTTGGTGCCTCAATAGAATAGGCGGGAATAGAAGGAGCAGGAACATCACTACCTACAGACACCTACCTTGGATGGACTTCTGGAGGAGTAGCTAGAGAAAGGATCCCTTGTTCAGTAGTTTCGAGGTTGTCCAAGACCAGACTTGAAAGACTTTTGACTCTTGCTATTGGCAGGTCAAGCGGTTGATTGGTGTCTGTTGCATCCATTCCCCATCTAGGCTTGAAACAACTAATGAGTCGAGGATCACCAAGACCGCCCGAACCTTCTTCTTTCTTCTCCTGTCCTTGGAAGCATGGACAGGTCAATTGCTTCTTTTGACTTCTGATTCTGGAGAGCCAGGGGTGGACCAGAGATTTTCAATTCAAACCTGGGCTTGGCACGGACCTGCTGGAGAAACCAGAACAGAGACGGAAGCCTTGAATCTGGAAACCTCATCAACTGCTTAAACTTTCTCTGTCAGATCTATCTTTCCCCAATCTAATAGGCATTTTCGACTGGAAGGGATAGAAGACTAAGCAGTGAATCCAAACTCCTGTCCTCTTGCTTGATCGGATGATTTTTGGCGCCAGGGTCTAGTGAGTTAGGGAACAGCTGCCGCTTCCCACATTTCTTTGGTAAAGAGGTCAGCCAACTGATCTTCACTCACGCGATCTCTAACTGAGAAGAACCGCCGCTCTTTTTTATCTTTTCTTTTAAAATGAGAATGTATGTAAGTCAGTTAAGAATTGAGAGCGGTCCTGTAAGATGAACTTTTCGAAAATCCTAGTCTAAATTCCGAGAAAAGCTTCCCTTCTGTGGATTGTTCCACGCCTCTAAGCTAGCGTTCTCAAACCAAACAAGAGCCACTGGCACGAGTACATCAAGACGGACGGGCTCTCTGGCTCAAGAAGCTATTTTTATCTCGTCGATGCTTCGTCCTTTCATCGATGAACCTTGTCTAAGAGACTACAGACAGAACTTGTTCAGGCAGGGTTTGCATTATTACCACTACGGAAACAAAAGTTCAAACAAAAAAGGATGAACCGGTAGGACACTTCTACGTAGGGAAGAAGGGGCTGGCATAAGGAAGACAACAAGAAGAACATCAAGTCTTTCTCTCTTTCCAAAACAACTTAGTTGGGGCTCCGGCCCCACACACGGACTATATCGCTGGGAAAGCATTAGCTCCATGCCGGCTCTCTCCGATCTCGGTGAAAATGGATCCGATCAGGTCGGCGATATCTTCAGTTGCTACCTCCGGCACCTGGCTTTCTCCGGCGTATAGATAGCAGGGTCGATCTCTCTTCTTGACTAGTTTTGAGTCCCGATTTTCAATCCTAAAATAATGGCATTTTAGAAAGCAGTGGCGGACCTCTCGGTCTAGCTTAGATTGTGGGTGTTCTAGGCGGACTTGCTTGGCCTATGGCTTCGATAGACTCTTCCTAGTTCGTGCTAAGCTAAAATAGAGACTTTCTGACCAACCGTCTTGTTAGCAGCAGCTTATGAAACAAAATAAGAGTTTCCAGCTACCGACTCTACTTAATCAACTGCTACCACTTCCTTTGTTGCTACCGGGTCCGTTCAATCAAAAAGAATGGAATCAGGATGTAACTTCCTTCGCTCCCTTCTAGCCGTCCTCCAACACCTAAATCGCTGGCACTTTTGATCTATCCTAAAAGAATGAATTGACTTACCTTGCTGCTTTGATTAGGACTTTGCTTCTCTAAAGAGATTTCCCGGCGATAACTCCCTTATAGTAGCAATTCAGACAAGAGCGGAAAGAGCTACGCTACGCCATTCTTGCTTCTCCTTTTCTTATTCTATCTAAGGACAAGGCAGAAGGTAAGGCCTGTGCTTGCTTCTAGGCTTCTTCGTGAAAGCTTGAAAAGAAAAGAGCGGAGTCGTACCCTCGCTGAACTAGCTTTAGACTAGGCAAAAGAGTACGCAACTGAAGAGACAGCGCTAAGCTTTTTTGATTGAGACCTAGCCTCGGGGCACTGAACTGTGGCACAGAACCACCTTTCTAGGTATGGGACTCAAGATAGAGCTCTAAGCTAAGATCACATCGCTTTCAACCGCTCGGGCACTGACTTTCTTAGAGTAGGGAATCTGGTTCAAGCAGAGTCGAGGGATGAAAAAAAAGAAAAGGGATGCGCTTATCGATGGCTTTTTTCTGGCCTGGTAAGGCGCTAGAAAGCAATTGGATAGACTTACCTCTTGACTGCATTTCCAAGGGCTTATCTTAGTACTGGTTTGGAACTTACTGTAATCGAAAGGAACTAGCCTGAAAGATATAAAGAGATTAGGAAAAGCATTAATTAAGAATGCTTTCTAAATGAGAGTACTTTAGGATAGGACTGACTGTTAACTCTTACGCTAGGTGGTACTGGTAGTGCTTTAATCTCGTTATTTAGTATATTATGGGTAGTACTTTTTGTTATTAACGGTATACCTCTTATGCCTCCTTATGCCCGGGAGAACTCTTATGACTCGTATCCGGAGTATGAAATGCTACTAATTCTAATTAAAGGTGGATCCCTTATGACTGGTCTGCAACCGCATCGTTACCTCGCTCGCAGGCGCAAGAACAGGCCTGCGATTAGGATAGCACTTAGAGAAAAGTACATAACAAAAGATGGTACGGTACTCTTATGGAAAGACAAAGGAAAGAAAGGCTAATCCAGGAAGACTATGTATAAGGCAAAATAAATGCAGGACTTTCGCACGTTAACGGGAAGGGAAAAGGATGACACTTTCTGTACTTGATGGCTTGGTTTCTGGAATGGTATAGAAACCAGGGATGTGAAGCTCTAAACTAGAACCCGCAGACAGGCTTTAAGAGGTTCAATCGCATCTCCCCTTTCAACTCAATAAAGAGCTGCTCCGCTCCTTATTTGAGAATTTCACAGAATAAATAAGAAAGATAACAAGTTGCACTTTTTCTGTTGCTTGATTTGAAGACCCGCAATCAGGGACACTTCAGACTATCGCTTTTAGTAAAGCCGAAGCCCTAAAGCTGGCAAGGAAATATTACAGGTATTCCTTTCTACTGACGCTTTCATTGGGACTGAAACGGGCTTACTTTCTTACGTTTTTGGAGTAGCGCTTGCTAACAACTTTTGTTTTTTAAGTTTTGAGGTAAAACACTTTTATTCTATATATGGGGGATAGCCACTTACTGATTCCATTTCGCATGGTCCTATGGGTAAGTGAAGCGAAGCCTCAAACATCAAACCATATCTTACTGAATAATCTGACTGAACCGAGTAAGGTATAGACAGATTATATTATATCACAGCTTGTGTTGTGGCGAGACGAAGCCAGAGGCTCCCTTGCTTGCTTACCGGACAAGAACGATTAGCCTTTAGACCCAATAATGGACTATAGCGAACGGAAAGAAAGAAACCTAAATCACTATTTTCTTTCGAACCATAAAGAACACTAGCACTACCAGTGACTGGCTAAAAACAGATAGAACACTCTTTCCTACTCCAGGCAAGTAGTACGGATACGGACTATAACTCCAGCCTACTGCTCCGTACAGAGTAAGGATTCAAGGATTTCAAACACGAATATGGACTATAACGAGCTGAATAGTAGAGTACTAAACCCCTGAGTGACTCTTGGCTGCCTTCAATGATAGACGCAATTACTTTGACTACTCGATTCTTACGAAACGAGCCAATAAAGAGTGGGAAAAGAGACGGATTTGAGACTACCGACGTCTCTAGTGCTGATACATAGAGCAGCCGGGTAGTGGATTTTATAGAAAGAGTGTTTCCTCCTTTTATTAGAGTATAGGTCTTTTCCTCTTCTCCGTGTGTATTGAATGATGGAATGAATAGAGCCGCGTAGCGCGTAGCATAGCGAATGTTGAAAGCTTTGCGTAGCGTTCTTATTCTTAATGAACAGTAGTAGTCAATTTTAGAAGTAGAATAAGCAGCTCCTCTCTGTTTCGGTGTAGAGCGGTGGCTTGTGTAGCGATCTGGCAGGAGCTCTTTCAATACGCCGCCTTCGCTTGATTATTCAATGAATGAATGTAATGAATGCGTTGTTGATAAAGAGCATAGCGGGCGGGGGCTTCCTGATCCGCTTTCGACTTTCCCCATTTGTTTCCACGCACGGATTCTTCCACTTATAATCTTTCTGGCCGGCGTCTGGATTCCATCTGTTTTCGTGCGTGCTGATGCTTTCAGCCTTACTCAAACTCAAACTCAAATAGGGGATGGCGTTATATTCCAAACTGAATCATGGGCTGGGCTTACTCACTTTCTTTCTATAGAAAAGGGTTCGATCATAAGCTTATGTGATCGGGGCCAGCATTTCAAGAATCCATAAGCCATCATAAGCTTCTTTGAAAGTCTCCCTTCATATCATACATGTGATAAGATCGCATAAACGTCTTCTAGCCTAGGGATCGAAGCTTCTGTTTCTATGATAATCGAATCCCGCCCAGATGAAAGATCAACCGCTGTCCTCAATAAGCTTCATAAAAATCTTGATATGCATGCCATAGAACTTAGTAAAGAGAGAAGCCATTGAACAGAAGGTGTAGTCATTAATGAGCAGGGAATAGGCTTTTGTGACAAGGCATGGTATCGCATTCTATGCAGATCGATAGTCGACAAGTCCAACTTCCTTCTACGACCAACAAGACTTTGTAGATTAAAACAATGGAAAAATAGAGCAGCACGAGCTTTTCAGCTCGATCCACTCCCTCCATCATCATCCTCCAATGGAAAGCGGGAAGAAGGCGAGATATACCCGACCTGGTCAAGGAAACCCACACCTTCTTGGGATCCTTAGAGCTGGTTGAGATCCTCTTTGATGCCTTCCCTAAAGACCATTAAAGAATTCAAACATTGTTGAAGGTATTGGGACATTCAAGTAAGCAGCCAGCATTCTATTCATTGATCAATAAGTGCTTGAAAGCCTCAAGCTTTTTAAGGTCAAATCTCTTCCTTCTTCTTTCTTTGCTTTTCAGCTTCATAATTGGGAATCCACTTCCTGTGCTCCTCTTTCTTTCTAGTGCACTGTTTTATTGCGCGCATTTGGTGCGCTATTGAAGAACATTCCTATAAGTGGTCAAACCATCTCCCCATCTCAAGGAGGTCCCCCACTTTGGTTGGCTAGTCGATCTTCCTCTCTCCGAATTGACATTTTTTTTCACCCGTTGTACTTACTATGGTTTCGCTCAGTCACGGGTAAATCATCACATTTGGAAAATGAAAAAAATAGCTGGTTACTCATCTTTTTCCGGGTGGTTATGGTTCCCCAATTCCCTCAATCCCATTAGCCTAGGGTTTTCCCTCCAATACTTGGGTTAGCTGGGATGGACGGGGGCTTTTAAGCCACATCACGCTTTTCAGGGACCGATCAAAAGCCCTTTTTCGTTAAGAGACTTTTTTATCTGGTTCAAACTTCAATCTTGGAGCTAGGGCTTAATTCTATGGGTAAGGTCAAGTTGATAAGCCGTTTACTTCCTTAATTAAGTTTAAGTTAAAGAGGGGACTCCCTAACTCAAGTTGGCTTGCCTGATTCGGACAGGTTTACTTCTGGATGTAGGATCGCCGACCCCATTCCTCGAGCTTTTGAGTTCTCCACTTCAACTTCCTGAGCGGAGCCCTTTCGGAAGGGAAGGTGTGGATCCTCGATCCGAGTTTTGAAAGAAAGTTTCGATTTGGTGAGCAGAAGAAAGCGGAACAGAAGAGTAGACCTTTATCCTGTGTCGAAGGTTGGGTGTTAAAATCACACTTTTTCATTATTTTCTTTCTTTTGCGGATGGACAAAAAAGGTAAGAATTCGAAAAGCAATTTACGTAGGAATAAAAGTCATCGCTCGCGGCTTCCCTTTATTCTTTCTATTATAGAATAGGATAACAGCGCATCTGCGACATCCCTATGTATACATAAGATTTTTTATTTAATACATAAGTTGGGATGAGCAGCCGATATGCCGAGAGGAGTTACGCTGTTCACTACCAACCCTCTCTCTTCTTGTTCATGAGTACCTTCATGAGTATCTACTCGTTCTCCTTTTTCGAAAGAGTTCCACATCTATGGCTATTGTTATTGTTTGATTTTTGGTCCAACCCGAAAGAATGAAAGAATAAAGAATGAAGTCTAGTATTCGAAAGTTCCTCTTGATTTCGATTTTTGTTCAAAGTCAAGGCCCCCACTTGACAGTTCGAGCGTGATCGCGCGTCTAAATTCTATATTCAAATGTACCGCTATTGTGATTGCGGTTGAAAGTCAGGATGGTGCTTTCCTTTACCATCTGGCTGTTGAAAACGAAACTGCTTCAAGGTACACGGCAGTTAGGCTCATCCAAGACTGGTTTCCTGAAGTCGAAGGGAACTTGAAGGTCAAGTTTGAGAAGAGCTGGGGACGACTTTGTGACTTTTTGACTTCGGGGGACAGGGAAATTAGAGAGGTCTGGGGGAGATACACGAAGGACCAGATCGTTGAGATCGCGGCTCTAAAGAAGAAGAAGAAAGGTCTCCCTTTCGTCGCAGTGAACGAACAAGTGGATTGGAATCCCATGGTCCATGATCCCTCCCCCGGGTATGTACATATATATGCTCAAGTAGCGGAGGCACAAAGGGATAAAAAGCAAGTTTCTGATCCAATCCTTTC